AAAGGGCAACAAAACAAACACACAACTTCGACTTACATACTACTGAGAAACGAGCCCATAATTCAAAAGAAAGGGATTCCATTTACGAGTCGGGTAAACAAAAAATACAAAAGATTTTTCGTTATATAAAAAAAATAAGCAAGTGCTCATTGGATCGATTACTAAAAACACGAGGAAGAACAGAACACTTGCCTCGGCGAAACCCTTCTCCGCCGTTACGAAGTTCTTCCGCTCTAATCTTCGAAATGGAAGGTCGCTTTAAGTAGTAAGTAGGGGAGTTAGCATCGATTCAACCAAAGTTGTTCCTCGAAGCCGAGTTCAGGACTTGTCCACCTGAGCGCCCCGAAGAGCAGTGGCTCAGTGCGAAGCACACCGCCTGAGAGATACACCAAATGTATCAACTGCTTAATCGAAAGAAAGAGCAAACTACTATATGCTTAACACATGCTCCTGGAATCTCCTGAAACACGGAGGTACGAGCTTCATCGCCAGGAGATAAATAGAGTGTGCGGGCACGGCACTCGCCCTACATTAGCGATGGCGTGGCGGGATAACACTTCCCCGGCTGGGGTATTCTCCCTTCTGTTTCCTCCCCCCCACACGCTCTCAAACCGTCGACGAAGGAGATCAAATGTTATAGGTTTAGTTGTAATGAGAAAGTGTTCAGTTTCGGGTCAAGCGGATGTCGGCTATCGACGACTTAGGTAGTTGCCGCCGTCCTGCACTCTCAAACCACCTGTAGCTACTGACCTTAGCCTTGCTTATCATTTTCTCTATCCTATATCATCTATCCCGCGCCCCAACTGACCTTAATATAATAATAGAAGTGAGTGCCCCTCCGCGTAAGGTCCGATGAGTGAAAGCCCGCTCTAGCTCTCTCGCTGTTTTTGGCCTAGCCCCCCTATGTAGATCTTCACCAATCAGCTCATCCGGGCGGTATCTCTTATTCTTAGTGTGCGGAAGAGGGCTACCTCATCAAGATCAAGCTTTATTTTGATTTTTGTGGGTAAGCCTCTCCTATCTAACTTCACTTTGGGTTGCTCTCTCTCCCCGTTCGGCGGTCGGGTCGGTAGCCGGGCTTTGGGAAAATACCACGGCGACTATCGACCCGAGCCCAAATATGAAGTAAAGAACGGGCAAAGCATGAAGCTCGAGCCATATGTAGGAATCGAGGATGGGAGGTGAGCCTCGATCCGGAGGCATGGCCCATATTTTAAACAAGAAACAGGGGAGTTGGCTGAAAAAGATGGACAGTAACGATCGCGTAATATCAATTTCTCGGCCTCGTCATCGAAAGCGGCTTCCAATTGCTCGGAAATTCTCAGCTAAAAGGGTGCCATCCTCCTCATTGTAGAGGAATTGCCTTGCTTTCTTCCTGAGACATGTGGCTTCAGAATGATCCTTAGGCACAATGCCTTTTCTTCAGTCAGATTATTCAGTAAGATATGGTTTGACCCTTTTCCTTTTTGTTTGAATCTTCATATAGAAAGCCGGCCTTCCTCATACTCCCCCCTTCATTCATTGAGTTGGAGGAATCCATAGGAGGCCCGCCCGTTATGCATTGCATGAAAGAACCTTTCTTTGTATGACTTCTCTTTTGCCTCAGGTCGAATGAGGGAGATAAATCAAACAAATCTATAGGCCATGAATGAAGAAGTAGTGGGCCTTTCACCCTCTTTCTAGTGACTCGGGGAGCTGATCTGATAAATGTACTTCAAAGGGAGGGAAGCTAGGTTTCCCATGTTGGTATGGCCGGGCATCCAAGATTTTGAAGTTCGGTAAAAAAGAAGAGGTAGAGAGAGAGAACAGAACGGAACCGATAGCCCCGAATTATGTTATGTCAGGGCAAGATAAAGTCAAGTAAGGACTCTCGTTTTCCGCATACGCATATAGGCTGTGAAAAAGAAGTCCACTTTTATAATAGAGAAAGAGAGTGATTCGTCTACTTTGTTAATAAGGTAACGGAACGAACTTCAAGTACTTCGTAGGACGACGACGAAGACTTATAATATAAGGTAAGGGCAACCTTTCACTTGGGTACGATCTAAAACGATTCCACATTCAAGAAAGAACCGGACCGGACTTTTTTCTTAAGAGGGAAGGAGCTACATCGAGAAAGGGGAAGCAGTCTCAATTAAGGCAATCGAGAAAGGAGCGGTCCTGCCACATTGCTGCTCTGCTCGAGGAAGGCGACGAAGGGCACCAAGCGAGTTCAGTTTACGAAACGAGCTCAGACGACTGCAGTCTACGGAAGTGTGATAAGGAATGCTGTTTACGGAGGGAGATTGTTCTAAGGAAGCAATGCGATTCAATTGTAGAAAGGAGTCACTAAGGGGCGAGCAATAGGTTTAGTGTAGTTGTAAAATCCAATCCAACTTGTACTTGAATGTTGTCACATCAAAGTGCAAAACAGATTCAACGCCCTGGTTCTCACTCAACATTAGACCAATCTGCGAGGAATGCTGATGGGCTACCATCGGACTGCGAGCGCGCGAGAGCGAGAGACGGACTGACGACGGGCTGCACTGCACGCGAGACAGAGAGAGAGAGCAGTGAGAGAGAAAGACCCGATTAGGGTTAGGGAGAAAGACCACAAGCTTTCCGGTGACGGACGTAGAGGCGAGGATTCATTCCCTAAGCAAGAAGGCGGGCAGGTCCGGAGGGCTGAGTGAATCTCAAACTTGCTTTCCCTTCGAAGGATTTGATTTCACTTGTGTCAACGTTGCATTATTAGGCGTCTCGCCTCTTTCAAAGAGCAACCCTTAAGAATTCATGCATTTCATTTATTGTTTTGCAGAATTTCCAAACCTGTCAAAGTGTCCATTCCTTAGAGGTTTTTTTCCCTCTCCTTCGTGGTACCTCACGTTTTCGATAATGGTAACATGACCTCTCTTTAGTGGTAACTTACCGCTTCGGTACTAATAACTCTCCCATTAGTGGTGGCACTCTCCTTCCACATTAAGGGTTTTAGGCTTTTCGAGACTTTTTCTAGAAACATTCATTCAAACACAAGGCACATCGCCTTCTTTAGTTCAATCTTTCCAATCACAAGTTCAACCCTTTCAAGTCAAAAGGCACAACGCCTTTTCGAGATTCGATCCATAGGATAACTTAAACCTTTCGAGGCACAGCACCTTTTTCAAGATCAACCCCTAATTAGGCACGACGCCTTTTTAGTCCAATCTTCAGTGGGCACGGTCCCTTTCCATAGGTTAATCACACCTTAGGAAATCACAAGGCACAACCAAAGTCGGGTACAGGGCCCAGCGCCCTTCCCAGTCATGGTCCAGCCCTGTCTATTTTCTAGGATTAAGTCCCCTTAGGATCAGTTTCTCTCTAGGATTAGATCCTTTTTCCGTAGGATTACTTCTTTCCATAAGGTTAACCAGGTCCATTCCAATAGGATTAGTTCCTTCTCTTCTATAGGGCTAGATCCTTTCAAATAGGACTAAGGTTTCCCTTAAGGTCTCGACCCCCGGGATACGATCCCTTGTTCAAAAAGGTCACTTTATCTTTTCTACATCTAAAAAAAAAATCCATTTTAAAAAGTAAAACAAAAAAAGGAAGAAAATAAATCCACTTTCCAAATCTCTTTTGAAAAGCTCAATTACATGCTTTGTCACCTTTTCAAATTTTGCAAAAGTCCGGAAATTGTCCTTTCCTTTTGAAGGACCCGTTAATGGCCGAGGATCAGAACTTCAATGTTGGTTCGTCTTCCGGGACAAGAGCCCCTTGGAATGCGACAAAACCCTTCAAAGGTTTGAGGGATATCCCTCCGTTTCGGGAACTGTTATGTGGTCGGACTCTATCTCCACAGAAGACCATGACACCCTCCGACGTCCTTCTGGGAACATATTCTCGCTCCTCAAAATCAGGGTGAATTATCCACTGATTGACACTTTGATCCGCTTCTGGGATTCTGACACTGCCTGCTTCCGCTTCGGGACTTATGAGCTTGCGCCGACACTGGCAAGAGTCGGGAAAACTCTTCCAGTGTGGGCGGTACTCCACTCCTTATTGTCCGTTTTCCTTGCTTTTCTTTCTTGAAGCCTCTACGGTCTACCCTCTTTCTCGATATCCCAACAAGACCTAACAGCGGCAGCGGAAATGCATAGGAGAATTGGTAGCAGCTGCTCTTCCTTCCTAGGTCTCAGACTCAGGGATTCTTTCAACAAGCCCTGATCTACGACCACCCTAAGGAGGACTAGAGAGCCTCTTTTAAAAAGTGCTTACAGGTTTTTATTACTATATCAGACTGCTTTCACTCGCCTTAGAGAACTAACAGGGCATTAAGGGAGACCTCTTCCTACAGGAAAGAGAGTGCTAGATCTAAGGGATTATAATGCATTCCATATTGTTAGAAACCTACCAGTAGGAGGACTATGTAACAGGTAGATAGATTGATAGTACGATAGAGGAGAGTCTTGAAATCAAGAACTAACACCGGATAAGCAGCAGCGGCAACAGAATCTCCTCAAATTGAATTGTTATGTTGGATGCTAATTGGATTCAGGTTGGCTTCCTCGCTCTAAATCAAGGGAAGAAAGAAGCTAGAAGTAAGGACTGTAAGAGTTATGATAGTTCCTTATTCCTTTCCTTACTAGATGAGGGATCAATCTAACGTTTCCCTAGCGCCCTCTGAAGCTACTATCCATTTTCCTCTGATAACCTAATCAACTCGAACCCTATCCAGGCGACTTGACGCGCGCTCCGTCCGATATCAGCGTGTGTCCTATTCGTCGGCACTGGCGAAGGTGCCGTTCTCTTAGCCTGCTTGATTCCTCAGGCCTGCTAGAGAAGTCTTGGTGGCAGCTCGTCCTCTGGCCCTTCCACCCCAATAAGGTGTCTGGCAGACAAAATGAACTAACCACCTTCGCACCGGTCACCGGCTCTTTTGTTTGATGAGGCATTTCCTTTCTAAGACACTCGTCTATGTTTGTGCTTTTGCCTGCGTTGGTTGGTTCTGTTCTCGGCTTCGATCGACCACATTGAAGATCAAAAAAACCGTTAGTGCCAGCTCTTGTGCTGGTGAAACTCGGCTTCCTGTCTATTGCGGCTGGAACCCAGTAAGAGCAGTAAGAACGGTAAGAGCCGATAAAGTAATAACGGAATACAAAAAACGAGAGTCAGAGCTACGTACGTCATTAAAAGGTAAGATAAGAGCTTCATTAATTCTCTAAAAGGTCTGTCGTCCTCCTCATTATAGTCCTCCTAGAATCAATCGCATTTCGTCGGAATACATCCTGTCTTTTCACCTTCGTAGTCCTATGCATAGTCAGTACTATAGCCCCAATCATGGCTACTAATGAAATAAGACTAGGAACCAAAAACCAGACGGAATAGTAGGTATAAAGTAAATTGCCCAATGTTTCCAAATTAGTCCAACTTCGTACCTTTCCGGCATGAACCGTATATATAAGAGAGGTCATCTTTCTGTGGGTTGGTAGTAATGGAATGGTTTCATTATCTAAAATGAAGAAGATTTCCCACCAAAGGATCGGTCCAATAATACCACTCACTGGTAAATAGCGCAATACTTCTTCGTGAGTCTCCGCTATTTGAATATTGAACATCATAACCACGAATAGGAATGAAGCGGCAATAGCTCCTATATGAACTACTGGGGAGATCATAGCGGAGAAGTCGAGACCTAACAAAAGAAGTAAACCGGAAGTGTCGCGAAAGACTGGGATGGGAAACGAAACGGGATGTACCGGATTTTTAGCACGTGCAACCATCAAACCTGAGACCAAAGCAGGGCTCGACGAAACTGAAATTATCATGGTACTAAGTCCTTCCCTGAAATGGGACTCTCATGCTGGAGCGCATGAAAGTCGATCTATTACGACCTGTTCGTATTTCATTTTCTTCTTCCAAGCACAAAGAGCACTGAGTTACTTACGGAATCTCAATTCTCTCTCAACGCCGAGAATCTTGTATGTGTCCAGGTCGATCAGAGGTTCGGCTTGCTTCTCCCCCAATGAATTAAGAATTGTTATATCATAGCCCTCCGGCACCATTCGATCCACAATGTCGTTTAGCTGGCTCTGGGTGGGTTGGTTAACACCTTGGTGGTTGAATAAAGGAGACAGTTTTTCCAAAATGAGTTCCTTGAGAGTGCATTCCACACTTTCCTTCACCTTTTCCTCAAAATTTTCGGAATGAAAGCCACGCATGCGCGCGATTCGCCAGACGGCGAGAATCCAAATCCCAACAGGGAGGATAACGACAGTGGAAAGGTTAAGGACGTACTCTAAGATTTGATTCCCCATACCCATAGTATCATTCTTTCTTCTTGATTTCCATTTGAAAGTGAACCGGAAAAGGCGGATCACTTCTTTAGTTTACTGTTTCCACCGGGGGGAAACGACGAATTCTGCCTGTTGTTTACAGGCAACTGCATGGGATTTCGTACCTGACTGGGAACGGTCTTTTTATTCTTACCTACCTTCTTCTGGTGGTGCACTCCTCTAGTGCTTTTCCTTTTCTAACGTAATATGTTTTTCCTCTCTCTTTCTCTATGATCTTAGTTGATCTACTTTGGTGACAGTAGAAAAGGAGGGAAAGGGCTTTGCTTTCTGAAAGAGGGAAGGGGGGCTCCAAAGGCTACGTCCACTCTGAAACCTCCTACTTGACTGGTCCCAGAGGTCTCTCTCCCTTCACTCTCTCGATTGCACTATCATGGGCAGTTGATCTAATCAAGTCCTCTCTCAAGGCAGGACAAGAAGGCCGACCTGTCTCAACCTCGCTACTTCAATCACACTTGATTTCGTTCCGTAAAGCAGACAGTCGAGAAGATAGCCACTGAACATTTACCCCATCTGGAGTGAATTAAAAACAGTAACTTGAGAATCTTTTTAACTGCTTCTAGCTCAACTCATAGGGGAAAGAACCGTAACCTTACTTACGAGTTTTAGATCAACAACAGCTTGTAACATTAAGAGAAAACTGAAAGCTGCTTTAACAAGAAGCACTAGCAGCAAGAAGAAATTGAGGTTAGTCGCGGGCCTCTTCAACTACACGAGATGGACATAGGCTTGCATTCAACTTCATACTGAACGAGAACTTCCGGTGCTGCTAGCATCCATGCTCTTCCCTCTCGATTTCGTTCACATGTGAGACTTGATTGATCTTGTGTTTGTGTTCAGTCAATGGTACCGACTTTGTGCTATAAGTTTCGTATGCCGCACTTTAAGATCTTTATGGAGAACTTTCTCCCGAATAAAGTGGTAGTCCACCTCTATTTGTTTCGTGCGAGCATGGAACACAGGATTAGAGGCGAGGGAGATGGCTGAAATATATTATCACACCAAATGGTTGGCACATGAAACAAAGGAATCTGTAAGTCTTTGAAGAGCATGCGAAGCCACGAGAATTCAGCGGCAGTATGAGCTAAGCATCTATACTCAGATTCGGTTGAAGATCTGGCAACTGTGGCCTGCTTCTTAGCACACCAGGCAATGGGATTATTACCCATAAAAAGACAATAGCCACTAACCGACCGACGATCACAAGTATCACCTGCCCAATCAGCGTCTGAATAGGCAGTAAGAGTGAAAGGTCCTCTAGTGAACTGAATACCAAGTTGTAACAGTCCCTTTGAGATAAGGCAAGATACGTTTTACTGCAGTAAAGTGGTCATCTGTAGGAGATTGCATGTGTTGACAAACAGAGTTAACAGCAAAGGCCAAATCAGGTCTTGTAATAGTTATATACTGCAGGGCTCCGGCTCCAACGATGCTTCTGTACAGAGATGGATTATTAAATGGAGTAGAAGAGACTGCAGCAGAGGACTGATTTTAAAGTGAATTGGAAAAGAGCAGGGCTTACAATTCAGCATAGCAGCTCTCTGGAGGAGATCCAACGCATATTTTTGCTGTGTTAAAAACAGTCCACGATCATTCTTGTCTTGAGTACCTCAATGCCCAGAAAATCGTTCAAGTTCCCGAGGTTCTTTATAGCAAACTGAGCACTGAATTCAGTGATTAGAGTGGAGATATAAGAGGTATCACTGCCAGTTATAATAATATCATCCACATAAACCGCAAGAATTGTAGTTCGCAAACTGTTAGTTTGAATAAATAACGAGGAATCACTACGGCTCATAAGAAAGCCTTTACTGATTAGAAAGCTATAAAACTTATCATACCAAGCGCGTGATGCCTGTTTAAGACCATACAATGCTTTCTGCAACTTGCAAACATAACCAGGCAGTGAGGGATCTTCATACCCAGGCGGTGAGGAATCTTAAGGGGAGGGGTTGGTAGTGAAGGGAAGTCCAGGGCTGTGTCTGATCAGCTTACTGGGAGAATTCCAGGCGAGAGGAAGTAATGGGATAAGGTCCACTCCCCCCTACTAGTCGCTTTGGATCGTTCGTCTGATGGGTTTTATCGGAACAATGTTCAAGTTGGTCATGTTAACTCTTTAGTTAACTGCTGGATTGACTAAATCAATAAAAGGAAATCGAAGTTCTGCGTTAAAGCTGCACACAGAACACAAGAGTTAAGGGATCCTGCTGTCCCATTTCAATCTCGAGACTTTTTCTCAATATGAGGTGATCGTCAGACTGTATATAATCGAGGGTGCTCGGACGTTTTTTTCCACCAGCTTTTCGGGTTTACCGGGCTAAGGTAACTATGAAAGGTAGGACCTCATCATCGTCTGACCCAGAGTCGCTTCCCCAATACGGGTCCTTTAACCGGTTTTGAAGACCGCTTAGGACTACTCTGAGGCTTCTATCTTTTTTCCGGACTGGGGTGTGGATGTAGATGTCGCCTCTTCACTATCGACGAAAGATTTTTCGTCAGCATAGTGTGAGTCTTTAACTGAGAATTAAGTCACCAACGACTTTCTTCTGATCACCATCTGCTTTGTATTTGAAGCACTGATGAAAAGTGGAGGGGACAACATAGTTGTTGTGAATCCAGGGCCTCCCGAGCAAAGCTCGGTACGATGCGGACACATTCCTTGTATTAGAGGAGTTGGACCCTGAGACTGGTATCAAACCAGAACTGGACTTCTCGGAAATTGACCTCGATTAGAGTTTTTCTGCCCGTCTATTCATATTATAAAATAACTCACTTTCCTATAGGAAGGAAAGATGATTCCATTCCATATCAGAGTGAAGAAAGGAGCAATGAAGCAGTTCCTATATACGTTATTGGAAGATAGGGAGGTGTTTCAGACTCATCAAAGTAAGCAAGGAGTACTAGTTCAATGAAAGCGAAAGATCATGGATGAGGTCTAACAGAAGGAGAAGGTCCGTCTTTGCGCGAGTCAGGTATGAGCCCACTTCATTAAATATCAGGAGATGAGCCGATGACAAAAGAGTTGAGTTCGCCGCTAACGGCACAGAAGCTCCGAGGCCAAGAGTTGACACCGCTTCTTGACTTCAGACTTCATTGACGAGTCCGGCAAGAGAAAGAGAACTCTTTCAGACCCTTAGTTTCAAGACTCTGGCTTTCAGTCTTCCATTTCCAGGTGAGTGTGCGTCGAGATGACTTCTGTCAATAGGCAACTGCCACTCTATTACGCAACCTCACTCCAGTAGCTGTCGTAGTTGAGGACATAGCTACGAGAGAAGAGCAAGAGGACCTTGCCAATGTCTTGACCTTCATCAAGCTGAGGCGCAAGTCAAATCCGAATAAGCGGCTTTATCTCTTGATCTACGATATTCTATTGGACTATCGGGAGTTTGACACAGCCTTTAGAGGGGCATGACAGCAGATAGGGACTACCCGCATGGATGAGTTATCACATTATTCACCCGCCATGAAAAAGAAGCCATAGCTTCCGAAGAGGAAGAATCCAGCCCACTAGTAGTACTCATCCCAGTTTCTCTCCTTGTGGGTGAAGCAGGGAACGGAACAAGCAATCAAGTCAGCCAGGTCGGGGTCATTTCCTACCTAGCCGAGTCAGGGAAAGGGCAATCTCGCAAGCTTCAGCTTTCCAGTATAGTTCTTCGCTCGAATGTCGTTCCCAGGGCCTTCTTCCATAGGTATGATCCCCTCCTTCCAAAAGAAGAGAGCTATAAGGTTATAGGTTCAGAATGAGAATCTTCGACAGCCTTCAGTTTAGCAATCAATTAGATCCCGACTGACTTAGCTTGAAGCATGGCTTGCCGTTTCGGGGCTCGATGCTACTCTTGGGAACATTGATACATCGACTTTCAAGCATCTCGTAACAAGAGCCCTTCTCTCAAGAATATCCATTGGTTGCGGATAAGATCTCTGGAGTGTGTCAAGCCGGGGAGAAAAAAAGTACCAGCCACGTCTTGACAAGGAAAGCGAATGCTTAACGCGAACAATTCCAAGATCGGGTTCTGCCACCAACTCGACTTCGGTAGTTGATATGGTTTCTTTCACCAGGAGGTGTCTAATAGTCAGGAGTTAGTCAGCTCCGCCTGAGAATAGTCTTCCAAAATGAGTCAGCGCGGGTAGCACCAGTCTTGATTGACTTTCCTTCTTTCAAGTCAGAATGTGTTCCTGCTGCAAGAGTGGCAGAAAAGGGCCGTTGTCTACACTGATGTCAGGAGAAGAGGGGGGCCGGAGAAGACGAAGAAGCTCCCCTTTTTTATTGAATTTAGTACTGGAGCGGAGGACAAGGTCTTTCTTTCTGAGAGCTCTACCACTTCTAGAGGATGAGCATCTTTTTCCACTGATTGGGAGAAAGCATCAGCAGCTTCGGATACGTAAGCTGCTATTGACAAATATAGCTATTCCTTAGCTCAGTGCTTGTTCACCTTAGCTCATGTTCATTAGCGAATCTTAGCTCTTCGATTCATTAATATTAATCGACCACACCTGATTTCGCTACAAGCCTCTTTGGCACTGGTAGCCTAGAGGGGGGAAGAATGGGTAACTAGAATAAAGACTGAGCCTTAGCATGCAGAGAAGAAGGGGTAAGCGATCACAAGAAAGCTCTATGCTAGGATCTCCTGGAATCGCTTTCAGACTATCGACTCTGATAGGATTATCTTTTGCCGGGTGAACTCTTTCAAGAAAGTCAAGTGCCCTCCCGGCCTCCTAGCTTCAGAAACTGCTTGCTGTGACTTATTATGACTTCCTTTCCATAGGTGCTTGACTTGTGGCGAAGGGAAAGGCCTGTTTCAACTAGATTTTCTGCAATAAAAAAATGGAATAATCTTGGAGAAAGAGTACCGCCCCGAAGCTTCTTTACTTTAAAGAGGCTAGGCTGATTCTTCTCTTACTAGACTACTTTTTCTGATAGAGCAGATAAGCCTGACAAGTAGGTGGAAGTCTTCTTTTTTGGTTGAAAGCACACATCAAAATGACTTGGAAATCAGTAACTAAGTGAGAGAATGGCTTAGATGAAATGCAGTTCGCGCATACAAAGAATCATTCTATCCTTTCTCGCTGCCGTCAAGGAGTAAGAAAAGAGTGAGAAATGCTTCCTTAGGAAAGGCAAAGAATACCTAGTAGATCTCAAAGGATGGTATGAAGAGTCAGGTAATTCCTATGTTGATCATGGATCAAAGAGTGGCTATGGGTAGGATCTATAAGAAGGAATTCCTACTCTTTTCTAGTGATCTAACTAATCCCACCACTTCCTTATTTTCTAACTAAGAGACTTATGTTCGGCTTCTTTGTTCAGATAGAGCTAAGGCATGGACTAATAAAGCAAGAAGAGAAGTACAATGCCTAAGATCTATAATAGAGAGAATCTGTGGAATGCTTTGAATATACAATAGACCCAAGGTAGCAGCTTACTATATCCATTTAACTTCTAGAGAGTCTAGGTTTCTAATTATAGGCTACGTTAGAGGGAATGTTGGAGTAGAGGATTGACCAACCCCACTAAGAGAGTTTGACAAGTGATCCCAGGATGCAAACTTCCCTATCTTACTTTCAATACCTAAGGTTGTATCCTATCGTTTATCTTCTTTGCTAGAAGGTTCCATTCAACTGTAAAAGCATGTGCATCTACTACCCTGTCCCTGACAAGAGGTTCAAGAAGGGTCCAATGGCTTTATTCTTTTATCTTTGACTTCGCTGCACTCACGACTTAAGAGTATTCCACAGTGCTAGCACTAGGCACCTCTAATTAGGATATATACAGACAAGGTACGTGATACTTGTTTACAGGGACTTTAGACACTTGATCTCAACAGAAAAGTCTTTCTTTCACACCCAGTCAAAAGATTAAGGTTAGCAGGTCGTATCTATAAGAGGAGAGGGATCTTGAGAACTCTGCCATTCAACAAATGAAAACTCGTCTATCCATTCACTCCATTGAGTCAGTCCTATCACCAACCAGTAAGTAAGGATCGATCTCCCATCTATTCATTTAATATAAAGAAAAGAAGAATGAAGAAATACCCTCCTGTTACGAATGAGCAGAAAGCGAGACTGCAGACATCGATTACATAACGAAAATCACCATAGAAACCTCTCTTTCTTATAGGCGTACAAAGAGGGTCCCATAGATCAGGATATAGGTTGAGAAGCACTACGAAGGACTACCGGCAAAAGAGTAAATCATCGATCGACTCAATTCTTTCCTATCTTGGTCTAGAAAGAGAGGCGCTGAAGTAACTGGCAATAGTGCAGAAAAAAGCTTTACCATCAAGCCGCTTGCTTTTGTCTCTGCCTTCTTTTGTGAGAATTTCTCGGTACCGTACACCACCTGAAGCGGAGTCGGAGCTTGTTGCCCTATTCTTCACTGAGCACAGTGGACTGACTTTGCTTTGTATGATTGAGCCTTGCCCAAGACTGACATTTCGTTCGTTTGAGTGCATGAACTGCTGTGTTAAGTATGTGTAAACTTAAAAATAAAAGTAGATGGTTGATGTTAGAGAAGTCCCTTCTATGATTCGTTACCGAATCGTATGCCTTTGAGTTGTTTTGCTTTCACAAGACAAGGGGATGTGCTCCCATCCCTCCGGAGATCATAGGAAAGATGGAGTGATTCTCCATCTGGCTTCTACCTATTTAAGAGAGTCGATATTTCACTTTAAAGACAGCTCGTGGCCTAGCTACCAGATAGAATACAGTCTTACCTGTCCTAGCTTGATAGAAACCTAGCTACAAAAGCGACTTCCCCCTGTTGAAAATACCAGTGGAGAGAGTAGCTGGTGTTGCTTACTCTGCAGGATATGATAACGAGATAGTAGCTGTTCTTGCTTGCTCCTAAAGGACGAATAAGCTTGACTTGCTTTCTTGCTTGGATTGCTACCAAAGCTTCCCCATATTATATGGATGATTACCACTGACGACATTGTCTTCACTTCATTCTTTGACTGCTGGAGGCTTGAGGCAGAGCTTTCTCTTTCCCTAGCTCCAGAACTAGTTGTGAACTTTAGCAGGTACTAGAACGAGAACGCTGTAAACTCATACTTTCACTCTCACTGGCACTGGCTGGGACTTGCCCGTTCCCTTTTTCCGTTGCTTCTTGCGGCACAAAAAGATTAGGTTCCGTGGTTATTTACCTGGATTCCCTTTCCTATGCTCATTAGTGTGAGCCCTGGCCAATACTCAATCCTAACGAGTCAGGTTCTAATCTAAAGTAGAAAAGGCGGTTTTTCCCGATCTTGCTGGGGAAGAGGATCAAGTTGGCCCTTGCGAACAGCTGATCTTGGCCAGTCTTGAATTGTGACTCGACGGGGCCGTTTGGGAGATATCGATTGCCTTTCATTGGTATCTGAATGGAGGCGGTCTTCAACTGTGATCCTATACTCTTTTGTTTTGCTCTTGCAAGTGCTGCATCCGAACCGAAGGATACACGGGGCTCTAGAGCAATGGGAATTCATTCTCTACTTTCGACTTCCTTTCTCTCGCCGATAGGGCAAGCGCTACACTCTGCACTGCGCATACTTGGATACCAGCTCTGTTTGAAGAGTTCAAAGAGTGAGCCTTCTTCACACCGACTTCCTTTGGTGCCCCTCCTGAGACCAAGCCCTTTCCTGCCTGCAATGCTTGCTGATCGACGAGCGCCTTTGTCCTGTCTCCTTATCCTCTTTCCCGCTATGACGTCAGTCACTCCCCGAAACCAGACAGACCCTAACGGCTTCTTTGCTAACTCGCCCTATAGTAAAATAAGGAGAGGAAGCTGTGTTTTGGATGACTTTTCCACTCAGATAGATAACTGATCTTTATGCTCTTCCTGTTCTTGACAGGCTAGTGACTCCACTGCTACCCACCCTGAGTCGACTAACTAGATGTGAAGAAACTGATCGCGCCCTGGCGAAGGTGGCATGTAAACAAACCTCCTAATGTAGTTTTCAACTCAGAAAAGCATTCCCCACATCTCACTGGAACGAAGGCTACTTTCTCACCGTGGCAACTGCAATCAGAGCCCTACAAAAGTAACCTTTGCCAGTGGGGCAAAAGTCTTCTCAGCCAAGAGTGAGTCTGAATTTCCCTCAATAGTTGTCTTTCCGTCAGGAAGAGGTTTGGAACCCCTCTCTATCTGATATGGTAATGAACGACGTCTTCTGCAAGACTGGCAATTCCTCAGACATGGCCTGCTGTCACTGAGGGATCCTTTCTGCCTCACTATCATTTTAAGACTTCAAAGAAGAATGAACAATGGCAAGAAAAGCACTATGAAATAAGAATCAGACTAGTAGTAATAAGACTCAGTCTTCTCTTTCGAACATAGGCCATGACTTCATCTGCGCTAAATCCCTTGCTTGTTCGTTAGCGCAGTAGTTTGATTGCTGAGGGAGATACAGGACGAGAGGACAATGTAAGAAAAGAAATAATAAGAAAGAACATCGTCCGCTACTCGGATAGGAGAAAGAGAACTACTAGGATAGCAACTAGCTACTAGCTACTAGCTACTAGGAAAGGAAGTCCCACATCCAAGAAAAAGAGCTACCTAATCCATTCCAATCTGTCTTTGCTTTCCTTTCTTCTCTATCCGCCGGGGTCTTTTCGTTCAATCAACAAGGCTACCCATAAGCTCAATTGGTTGCTTTCTTCCCCGCCGATCGACATAGCTTGATTTCCTTTATTAATATTAACGCAATTTATTGATTTCCCTTATTCTTGTATCGCAAGAAGCAGCTACATACATAAATGACTTAATTCCCTGGTACTCCTTTAAACCTAAACTCAAGGGGATGGGGAAGCTCAATTGATAGCTTAATTCCCTTTCCGGGGGGCGACACAAATAGATTGCTTTATGGGATTCCTTCCCGCCATAAGCGAAATCCTTCTTATTACCTTTATTACCACTATTGATTGAACGATTCGGGCGGGCTGGTTGGGAAGTTCATATCTTTGTGGGAATTCGATCCCCTCCCAATTCTGCCATCTCGTCTACTTCCAGGCTTTTTCGCCAGGTTTCATTCGGCGAGGCCTATTTCTTCTTACTCTTTTTGATTCCAGTTTTCCTTACCCCGCCGCCTTTTTTCTTTGGTAAATGTTTAATAAGCGTGATAGCTCTCTATCCTTCCAACCCAATCTCGACGGTTCTGGTTAGCCCACTTACCCTCCCTTATTATTTAACTGACTATTTTAGTAGTTCCTATGTTGAGCCAAGCGTTCGCCCCTTGTTGTGTTAAGGGGGCGCTCTCTAGAGGTTGCCGTAATGGAGGCAATAGATTCAAAGGTAGATTCATCCACACCTTGATAAATGAGAATTGTAACCTCGTACGATACACATAGGGCCATCTTGTAATCCATCTAGTTATAAATTTCGTGAATCATGTACCTTGACTTATTTATTTATTAATCAATTTGCTTACCTTAGCAAAAAAAAAAGATGATCATCACCATCTGCGTTGGAAGTGAGTAAGAAGTCAGTTGTTTCACCAGTGAGTCTCCGTCCGAAAGCGAGTAAGTCGGTAAGGACTAGAACAGCCCTTTCAGTAAGTAGCCCTTCTGGTCATTAAGGAGTCCGATTGTAGTCAGTCAAGGTAGCTGCTGAAGATCGAATGTTTGGTCCGACCCATCACTTACTACTCGTCATCACGGGTCCATAACCATTCTCCTACCAATTTATGTGGTGGATATCTTGGTCACTGGCATAATGCAACTGCAATTATCAGATTCATTTTCGATCTGAAGGGGTAATTTCATACTTTTTTCGGGATGGGGGTTCGACGGACTTTTCATGAACCCTTTCTACTCTACCGCAATCGAAGTCTTGCATTGAGTACTAATGTGGAGGGGTCCAAGCCAGCCAATCCCCCTGACGCCCACTAAGATCCACCCATGATTCATCGAACCATTCCTTCGCGTGCCGTAGCTTAGGATTCGTGCTATTGCTATTGTTTAGGGGTGGAGAAGAATAAAGATAGGGCATCAACATCGGCCTCAGCTGAAGCGGAAGAAGGATAATACCTTTCAAATCTTTAAAGGTTAAAGTATAATAGATATAAAGGATTACAATAGCTAACTTTTTGCTAGCCTTGAACATCCACCCTTGCTCTTATGGGGTCGGAATGACTTGGATTGAGTGGGGTATAAGAGAAAAACGAGTCATATGCTGGGTAAGGTAATGATAATTGCTTTGGTAAGAGTGAATGATAAGAATAGATATCTGTATTCACATCGTAAGAATAGCCCTTGACCTTTAGGATAGGGCGTCAAGACCGAGTTCCTACTTTTTCTTTTTGAGAAAGAAGAGGTTACTGGACAAGCGAAAGAGACGCCGAAACTTCAGATGCTTTTAAACAAATGCATTAGCCGAGACATACCTCCTGCTAAAGAACACCGTTGACAATTGGGTCCGGGAGGCCCTCGAAAAAAGCGAGAGAGCAAGAAAGAAAGGATCAAAACATCACGGGCCGCACGCAAAAAAAGAAAGAGAATAGCCAGAATTGTATTGACGCCGCAGCAGCAAGAGAACAACAAAAGCACGAATTCATACGTAAGATAAAGAAAAAATTGCATAGATAAGGTGTGCACTTCAAGTGCAAGAAATTCATTTTTAAACCTATTATAAATAATAAATAAAATCAAATGAAAGTTTCTATCACGATTTAAGAAATCGGTCAGATCACTAATTATTTTATTCCATGATTATTTCTACTTTTCTGAATCTCGTCCCTTCCACCAGCATCCGAATAAGAGCGAACGAACATTCTTTTGCATATTTGCCATGCCTGGCCATTTGAATGCGAACATCATATTGACTTTGTCTCTGACTTTCATTCATTCTCGAGGAAGGCCATTCTGATTTGTAGAAAACCGAGCGAAATGTAAACTCATGAAAATGAAAGACGCTCGCTTTGTTCAAGACAGAATAGAATGTGATTGTGATCTCTAACAAAGGAACCTATGCCATGCCATTTGATTGATTCAAGTTCCGTGCTGCTCGCCACTCCCCGAGGCCAAGGACGGGGTCGAACCGTCATTCCAGGATTTGCAGTCCGATACATTTCCATTATGTTACCTAGCCAAACCCGCCCACCTCATGTGCCAAAGTCAAACGGTTGTTCTTCCCCCTCTTTTTCTACATATGCGGTGGCGGGCGGAGCGCTCTATATGAGCGGCGGCGGGTTACCAGAGAGGGGACAACTTCTTTCTCCCTT